ATATTCAGTCGGAAGAGTTTAGGTAAGACTTTCAAAGTGACTCTCGACGGGAGAATCCAGGCTATTCAGGAAGAATCACAGCAATTCCTCAATCCTAACGAAGTAGTTCCTCCGGAATCCAATGAACAACAACGATTACTTAGGATCAGCTTGCGAATTTGTGGCACCGTAGTAGAATCATTACCAATGGCACGCAGTGCGCCTAAGTGCGAAAAGACAGTGCAAGCTTTGTTATGCCGAAACCTAAATGTTAAGTCAGCAACACTTCCAAATGCCACTTCTTCCCGTCGCATCCGTCTTCAGGACGATCTAGTCACAGGTTTTCACTTCTCAGTGAGTGAAAGATTTGTCCCCGGGTCTACGTTGAAAGCTTCTATAGTAGAACTCATTCGGGAGGGCTTGGTGGTCTTAAGAATGGTTCGGGTGGGGGCTGAATAAAGAAGACGAATAGAATTTCATTCATGTTCATGCTAAGAGAAGAGCGGATCCAATACCAAGACGACTTCTTTCCCAAGAAGTGCAGCAAGTACTTTAGGAATTTGGGGATTTCATGCCCCACGAGTGAGTTGCCAAGTGCCCCCTAGGAGGCCAGTCTACCACAAGATCAAGTTGGAGCCTGGAGCCAAAGCCCCTTAACTTACTTAGAGTGGGGCTGGGTTTAGCAGATGGCCCCCCCAACTAGCATCTATTAGTTAAGGGGCTTGGTTGAACTCAGGAAAGAATTTAAGGAAGTCATTTTTTCCTATTTATATTCCAGCCTCCAAGGCTCTTTTTCCCTATCTTGCTGGGGAAAAGGTTGGGGAGCCCTTGTTTTATTCCAGAAAAAGCGGGAGCCTTGGGCATTGATTATCGGGCGCTCAACAAGGTAACCTAACCATCAAGAACAAGTATCCACTTTGATTGCAGACGCATATCCTTTCCCGTTCGCGTCTTTTGTCTAAACTGGAATCTGTGGTGAAAGATCAAAAGATTTTCAGGTATCATCCTTTCTTCACTCGCCCATTATAGACAAGACTGGGAAAGATTGGTCGTCTAAGGAAGGAATAACAACTATTTATTTTAGAGCTCCCGTCTTATTCAATTTTTTTTTTAGATGAATTTGACCGAGCTTTCGAAGAACAGTTTCCAAAAATGCCACACGCTCGTTATGATTATGAAATTTGCGTTCCTCTTGGGATTGGAAAATGGAAGGAATTTAATGTACCCAAATGGGAGGAGTTATTGAATGGACTAGGTCTTGTTGGAAAGGTTATGTGTTTAGTCCCAGGGGGCGACCCAGTTACTTGTATTGGGGCTTTCATATCTGTGGACGATAATGGCTTTATTCAGATTATTGAAACCGGTTCTTTGGAATAGTTGTTTTTGATAAGGGCTTAGTTACATTTTTTGTTCAAATATGCATATCTTTATACCTACTTTTCGACCCAAGACCTTACCTTAATCACCGGAAAACCCCTTTTTTTATTTCAAGCTCAGTGGTAGAGCGGTCGGCTGGTAACTGACTAGTCGGGCGTAGGTTCGAATCCTACTTGAAAAGCTTCCCTGGACTTTTTTGACTCTCTGCTTACTCCAGCCGTAAGTAAACTCGTAGAATGGGATGTCATCCACTGACTCCTAATTGCGAGAAGATAATTTCCCTCCTAAGTCATCGAAAAAGAGGAGGCCTAGCTATGAAAAGGCTCCACGGATGACTGGGGCTTAGGGCAAAAGAAAAGGAAGATCGTCTTGACTCTCTTAACTATGGGAAAATAGTTAGAATGTAAACGAAACACATGCTTCACTCTCGCTTTCAGTATTTTGACAAGAGGGGATCCGCCGAGTTGATTGAGTTGTCCTCTCAAAAGAAGAGACTGGCTAGAGATCTCTTTATCAAAATCTTTGGAACAAATGGTTGCCCTTGAAAATGGGTGTTTTTTTGTGGAAACTAATACTAATTAAGAATGCCATTGCTGTTGATAGCAGTTTTCCCAGGTTTGGAATTCATTTTGCCTCCAAATGTGTTTGCTGTTCCTCTCCTTGCATAGAAAGAGTGGATCACCTCTCTCAAAGTGATATTGCTAGGATAGATAATAGGGTCTCATTTCTCTCCCAGTCTCAATGTGGATTTATTTTATAAAGCTCCTCTCTTCACCATCTTTTGGCTTCCTGGTTTAATGGTGCCAAATCAAAATCACAGTGTGGCTTTCTTAGGATCATGCTAGTGAGTTGTGCTTGCTGGGAAAGGACATTTTTCTTTATCGAAATTCTCTCATGTCTTTAGGGGGGGGCAACAAAGCTGCAGATTGTTTGGCTGCTTATGGTCATACTCATTCAGACTCCATTTTATTTAATAGCTTAGGGTCTCTTCCTTTTGATTCTAAAAAGCCTGTTCATAGCCAAGGCATGTTCTTTTTTAGAGCTCCCTAGCTTGTTTTGATGTTCAGGGGTAAGGCCTTTATGTCCCCCCCTTGTCTTTTATTTTTTTGCAATAAATAGCGAAAGCGAGACGATAGTTCTCTGTCGGGTGAGAGAAGAGATAGAGCACGGTATTCTCACGGGCCGAAGTGCAAAGCCCGGTAGCCTATCCGTAGTTCGGAAGGAAGCCCCCTATGGTCCAAATCAAGTTGCTACTTTCCCTCTGCGCTTATAAGTAGATAAGGTCAGACTTTGCTTGCTCTGAGACATCTTGAAAAGGGAAATCCAATATCAAAATGGAAATGTTTGAAATTGCTCCTTGACCCAAGAAAGGAACGAACGGGATTCGGAGCTTGCTGACCCTTATACACAGATGGCGGATATAGAGAAAATGGTTATTCCAACATCACAACCTAAAAAGATTGACCCAATCATTGCGGGTATCCTTGAGGAGGGCCGGAAGTACCTTCCTACAAACAGAGTGGAGTGGTAAAGGCGAATGAGCCGGTTTACCCAATTAGGAACAAAAGCATGAAATTGCTTGATGGTTCTTGGTTTACGAGAATTTATTATGCTGATGGTCTATCTACAATCATCCCCTATGCCCCAATTCGATCTGATTCAGGGCAGGAGCAGGCCGTGTATTATCTCAGCAGGGTCTTACAGGGCCCTAAGAAGAATTATTCGCCGATCGAGAAGATGTGCTTATCGCTCTACTTTGCAGCAACCAAGCTCCGACACTACTTCCTTTCCACAACAGTGTTGGTAATTGCTCGAACGGACCTGATTAAGTATATGCTGACCAGACCCGTGTTGAAGGGGAGAATTGGGAAGTGGATCCTAGGGCTATCCGAGTTCACTTTTCGGTACGTTCCTATGAAGGCGGTCAAAGGACAGGCATTTGCAGACTTCTTGGCAGATCATGCCATGAATGTTTTCGAACCAGTGGAGCTCGATGAAGAAGTCCTCGCCTTTGCAGAGGTGGTTCCATGGACTCTCTACTTCGATGGATCTAGCACTTTGGGGGCTGCAGGGGCCGGAGTGGTATTAATATCACCTTCAGGCCAGGCCCCACAAGCTGCTAAAAGATTGAAGTTTCAAACCTGGCGGTATCACCGTTTAGGAAAAACTGCTTTCGTGCGGTCTCTTTCTTTTTCGGATGAAGGTGAGTGGCAAAGTCTGGTTCAACTAAGGAGTAGGTCGTCCTATCTGATAGAGCGGGTAATGCTCAAATTCTTTTTTTCGTATTTGGCCGAGAAAGACTAAAGACGGGAGAGCACGCACAGACATCCTCGGGAAAGCACTAATGAACTACGCCATCCCTGACACTTATGCGGTGAGATACCAACCATCCGATATCGCCCACAAAGCTAAGAGGCCACTGGCACCGAATAATACCCATAAAGAACGCTAACCGCCACCGGCATCTGATGCCATCCGATAAGGGAGAACTCTTTCGGCAAAGAATTTGACCAAAAAGCCCGATTCGGCTCGATAAAAGTACTCCATAGAAGCTCAAATAGAAAACAGCACTACTGCTAGTAAGAAATCGATCCAGGCAAGCGCCAAAGAAAGAAGGGGGCACAAGCAAGCGCAAGAATCAAAGCAGGGCAGGATCGAAGAGCTTAGACAGCAAGCAAGCGAGAAGGAATCCCTCAAAGGCACTGAGGCAAGGTCTTTCACGCTTCGATGCGCGCTAAGACAACCATTCATGTCTACTTCTAATGCGCACGAACCAGAGCTATCTCCCGGGAACCCCATCCCTAGTAAAGAGGTACTGACCATCGGTTCTATCGTGCCCCAGTTAACGATAGCCTCGGATAGACTAAGGATCTTAGGTGAGACCAAGAGTGCAGCCAACTAAACGCCAAATAAATCGGAATCAAACTTCCACATCTGAGATTCCATGTGTGACTAACTCAATTGAGAAATGCCCCTCTTGTACGCTAACGTTCTAGGATGGCAGGGTTGGTCAAACTCTCCTTGATAAATCGAGTATGGAGAGCTCGGGTGGGGCATCAACCACTGGTTGCGGGCCTGTCGAGATGCTTCCTTGCAGAACCCGGCTGTAACTCAATAGAGTGAGTAGGAAACCTTGTAAAGGCGAGCAGGAGAAGATCGGTCTGTCTTGTCTTAGACTAGCCCTACTCCATCTTGGCTATCTTGAGCTTATGAATAAGCTTTTCATTTTCTGCTTACTACTAGGGCTTCCAAATTCCTACGCCGGGTCTCATAGCCCCTGTGACCTTCACTTCACAGCCTGATTAATGCACTTTAAAAGCGCACTTCTATAAACAACTTCCAGAGAGAAGCGAACGAGGTCTTCGTCCACCGCGACCATCCTCCAGGAGTGCGAGACAACCGGACCGCTAAACAGTTCCTCGAGGGTAACCCAAGGGGAAAGTGCGGTAAGGTGATACCATTTAAGGTAGTTTAACCACTGGCGCATCCATCCATAAAGGAGAGAGTACTCCAGGAAATCTCTATCTTCCTCAGTCTCGAACAGCTCATCGGGAGGCAATACCAGCTCCCGGGGCTTCAGTTTGGCTCGAAGGAGTCTCACCAAACGCCCATGAGCTTCTGGACTGAGTGGTCGTCCCTTACCCAACCAGAAATCAAGCGGGTAAGAAGGAGAGAGCAATTTTAGCCCCATAACCACAAGACACGAATACCGCCTCGGGCGCCTATGGTCTAGCCTTGCAAGAACACGATATCCAGCTCCACCCAGCCTACAAAGCAAACGGAAATCACGCACCGAATAACGGTGAGCAACAGCCATCAACCCGTAGGGGTGGAAAGTGTTTAATAACGCTTTAATGGATACCGGGGAGAGATCGACTGTCAAATCTCGAACCCTAAAGTTCTTCGCGAATTCCGCGGAGCCACTCCTTGATATTAGTGATTTCTCTTTCGAAATAACCACCTGCAGGAGGTCAAGGGACTCCTTGTAACGGGTCGCGACATTCTCATCCGCGATTACTACGTCATCCCCGAGGACGGCGTAGTTGGTAAACACCCTTCCCGGGTACACAAGTTCTGCACACCACCAAATAATTAGGTGGTGGGACAACGCGAAAAGAGCCCATGCGCAAACTTTCTCTTTTATTGGCGCCCGATAGGTACCCACTCAGAAATCTGACAGTAGAGCCCGGGGTCGTCACCCACGGGACATCAAATTCACCACCAGATAACAGGAAACTAACCGCTTCGGAGAAATCCTGGTCGAATAACTTGGATACAACCCTCTCAAGAAACACGATCGGCCACCTATCGGTGGCAGACCGCGGATCAAAAGAGAAGCAGACCCGCGAACCAACAAGCAAGTCGAGAGGCTTTGTTTGATTAAATGTACCGTCCATAGGTATACTACGCAGAGTATCTGCTGAAGAAGAAGGCTAGCTATACAGGGGAATCTCTCTATATATGAAAAATCAATGTACATCGACCCTTTCCTTACCCCGACGGTCTACCTTTCTTAAGGCCCTCAAACTACTTTATAAAGAGCATATGAAAGCCGGGGACTCTCGGTTGATCTTCTTCCGACTTCTCCTTTGAAGTCTAGTTCTGTTCTTTCTCAAGAACTCACTCCAGCATCTGAAAAATCTAACTGAACAGTCTTCGCTACTTCGTGCCGCAACTTGGAAGTCTAGCTACCTATCCGTCTCCACCTCTGGCAATAGATCTATCCCACTCTGTCCAAGCAGTCGAGTTTCGCTTCTTTCCTGTAAGTCAGTCGATCTTGATTTGTTCTCCTCTCCCTTTCGGTAGAGATCTGAACTCTATGATTCGATTCTTTATTCTATTCTCGAATTTAGCTTTATCAAATAACTGAGGATTCGAACTGAATAAGAGAGAGCGAAAGACTTTCCGCGTAAGAGCTCTTCAAACCTTGTCCTATCGAAGCTGCGCTGATACTCCTGGAAGTGTAAATGGTTTTAAAGAAGAATCATATATGAGAGAGAAAAGATTTGGCCAAAAGGATAGCCAAGAAAGATGCCTGCTTTGGCACGGGGATCCTCTGTTTTCTTTATGCCTAGTGGGCTTGTGATTGTGGGAAAAGCAAAGGCAGCCACAGGGGGATAAGAATAAGTGGGCTTAGTATAAAACTTCTGGAGAAGACTTTTCCAGAGAGCATGGGTGTAGGCATTTTTTTGATTCAATAGGAAGTTGTGAGAATGCATTTTCCCCAAAAAAAGAAAGGGATAAAGGTGCGAAGCGGATTGCTTCATTTTTTTTCATGAAGCATGAATATAGTTAATAAAAAAAGATGAGACAGAGTCCACAAGGACAGCTTTCTTTATATTAGATGCCAGCCTTATAGAAGATGCGACTAGCGCATTGTACTGGCCGTAGGGGACTCAAGCCTTCGTCGATTGAGAGGAGCCCCTCGCCTCACTCGGAAACTCTTATCACGACCTCTCTCATGTATAAGGGGAAGGCTCACCGAGATGATCAAAGGCTGCCCAGAGACAGGGGCGGAGACTAGACTAGCTTTCCAGGATAAAGAATGCAACCAAGATAGGGATGAATGACTCTACTGACAAGTTACGGGATACGAGCGTCATCCCCACCCCTGCTTATACAGAACCAGCTCAATTACATAGACCCTGTAGCGAGTTGGTTAGGAGGAAAGGAAGCCAGTGACTCCCCGTCTTTCTTATTTAAAGAGAGTGAAGTGAGCCAGTAGCTCTGGGAAAGAAGTAAGAGAAAGGGAAGGAAGAACATACTAGAAAGGTTCGGAATCGAATCCGTTCAAGTTGAAGAAGCTGTGAAAAAAGAAGAAGCTCTTGTCACTTTCGGTCTAAGCGCAGTTGGAGGAAGGGGAGAAGGGATGAGTGAGGGTGAAATTATTTTCCGGAAAGAAAGGTAAGGTGCGGAGCGGCAATCAAGATGGCAAGGAAAGTAATTGATAGAAAGATTGCTACTAACGCTTCGCTAATGAGAGTTGGGAGTTGGCTTACGTTCCTCTGTTAAATAGCTCCGATTCTATCCGAATAAGGGAGAAATAGAAAGAACTGGGTAAGGCTGAACTCTTCTTTTCTGGTAGTAGTAATGCTAAAGTATCTTTTTACTCGGTAAGCATTATCCATGAAATGAGTCATTTCCATTACTGTTTTAACTCCAAAAGAAAGAGAAAGACTCGGGGAAGGGCAGACTGGCGGGAAGGGTGGTACTAAATTGAATTGAGTCCCGATATCCTTCGAAAGTACCTTTTGATAACCTTTTCTCATGCAGAACAGAGAAAGGTTAGTCAGACTGAGGGCGGAAAAAAAAGGAAAACTTTTTTTTTTTTTTCATATGCTCTTGCGATGCGTACCTGATACAGAGAAATCTTTGCCGCAGCACGAAGCCGTAGTTCATCCAAAGACTACAATTCCATACGTGACAGACAGAATTCAGGAAAGCTTGAAAGGTAACAAGGTCGTTATGAAGTCAACAGAGATGCGCGGGTTCCGTTCCCTCTGTCCGGAGGGCTTTCGCTTTATATAGAAGCCCCTCAGCACCCGTACAATCAAAAAAATGGAAATTGAATGAAGTGATTGAGATAGCGACAAGTTAAAGCTGAGAGGACGCACCCATTCCCGAAATCCACTTTAATTAAAGCCTTTTCGAAGGCGCGAAAGTTCGCATTTTCTCTTGAGTAGAGTAGACTTCCCCTCAGCCTCTAAACTCATGCACAAAAGAGAGTTGATCGCCTTTAAAGTAAGAGTTTTTATCATTTCTTTAAGATAAGTAAGTTAGAAAGCCGATTCCTGTCCTTTTCTTATATTAGCGAAAACTCTTCTTTCCTAAAATCTTTCAGTTTCTTTATAGTTTTAAATTGTTATCCAGGAAAACGGCTTTTTTTGGTAGAATATGCAATATGGGGGTCAAAACTAGCGATTTCAGCATTATCAACGACAAAATGCAAGAAAGAACTAATGCTTACGCCCTGCTCTCGCTACTCTTATGTTGATTACCGAGACAAGGAAGAAAGATATGTTGGAATCGGATAACTATCAACAATAAAGAAATGATTCCACTTTTGCAGCCTTTCCAGTTCTTTATCCTTCACATTTATTTACGGCTCGAGGGGAGAGAATAGAAGCAAGCATTTCCCGTTCAGTCGGTAATGAATCAATACGCGGGGCTACTCTCTTCCATGGGAAAGGCAAGTATTGGCTCATATTGGTTGGGTTTGCTCTTTCCGTAGGCTACTTTCCAGAAGATCCTCAAGGTAGATATGCTTTTCTGAGAAGAAAAGACCATCCTTTTTGGGGCTATTAGGTTACAAAGATGTCTGTCGACTTTTCTCTAGCTGAGATGGTAGGCTCGTAAAGGCATGAAGTGAGCCTCTACAGGGGCTGCTAAGCAGGCTTTCATCAAGATGATAAGGGACGAAGTGACTCGACCAACGGGAGAGGAGATGAATAGGGCGATTCGAGCGATCTTCCCTTTCGACGTAGCGCGTAACACTTGCTGGGGCGGCGCTTGCCTACAACCCAGATTCTTCGTCGGTAGAATAGATTGATTCGAGGAGTACTGATGATATTCTTGAAGTTCACCCTTTTAGGAGGGAGGGAACGGTTGTACTAGAAGGGCTTACGATACCGATAAGAGTAAGACAAGAGCGACTTCTTTTTCGGTCACTGGTCTAGTTCCAGCAGGGGTAGGACAGGAGTACCAGTAAGCAAAAGGACTTCTTTGGGAACTCCATTGACATGCTTACACTACCGGGAGTTTCTTGCGCTTGAAGGTTAAAGGGATTTCGGGGCTATCCCCTTCTAATTCATGAGACATTCAGCCCTCTATCCATTGGGATGCTCATAAGAACCTCCGTTTTACCTTCACAGATTCCTATTCTATTCGCTAGAAAGTGAAAGGGTCCTTTAGCATTCCGAGTGATTTCAAAAGACTTTGCTTTATTAGAAAGAACTTCTAGTAAGATATCCGTAAACCACTGATATGCCTCACTTTCAAAGCGGAAACTCTTGTAATGAAGGCTGTTGCAGTAACTAAAACATCTTTTACTTCTTTTGTTAGGAAGACTAGCGGATTATCGAAATGAAAGTACCACTATTTGGCACAGGGTTTATAGAATAGCCAGCCAGCCAACCTGTAAGCTAGTAGTTTGGTTGATAAAGAGAAGGAAACCGGCCTATAAACCAGTCAAAGACTACCGGTTTAGTTATAAATTAGACAAGGAAGTACGCTCGCTGCTTCATTAAAGAGAGGTGTCAGCTTAATCCATTGCCGGAAATCCTTCCTGCTGTCTGCGCTTTCCACTGTAATCTAACCCATCTTTATGCCTACTTACTCTGTAGGAAGTCTCATAGAATCATAGTTGAAAGTACTGATACAACATAGTAATGATCTTTGTCCTAAAGGGAGAAATCAGTTAGGTTCTTAGTAGCAGTTACTTCCAACGAAGTCAACTTAGATAAGGTTTTAGCTATGGTATCCTCTCTTTAAAGTGAAATCCGGATGTATTTATTATTTCTATTTGAGTTGCCCCTTTCCTCTCTTTCCCTTTGATCACCGACCCTGACTTTCAATCTTGGCCTTGTGATCCTTCCCCCTCCCCCCTTCCCGTGGTTGAGAACCCTTGCCTTTCTTACTAGATTTCCTGTTGATGGGGAAGGCTTGGCAAAGAAGCTTGTGTCGGAAGAGAAGTGGAAAACTAAGCAGTTCGGGCTTAACTTGAACCTGATTGCCCTAGTAGGAGTCAGAATAAGGTTGAGGCTTGTCTTCAAGAACTGACATCTCGGATCTTGCCATTGCCAGGAGCATGGATGCCGAGAATGCCCTCAGTCTATGTCTGTCTATATAGATAGGCTTTAAGAAAAAAAAAGGAAAGTAAGCCGTAAGCCAAAAAGAAAGGCTTTTAAGGATCTTCGACTGCTTATAAATAAGGCTAAGATCTTTTGCGTCTTTCGAGATGACTCCCTTATTTCCTCCTTAGGAGCAAATCTATTCTTGACTTGAAAGCCTTCTTCCCGTATTCCTCAACCTAGGATAGATCAATTGACTGTGTAAGCTCTCTAAGGTAGCTATCTATCTTTAATGAGGTTCCTAGTGAAGTCATTCTAATCTTCCCATGGTTCTAACCGGACGCTTATACTAGTGACATTCTATCATCCTGTCTCACTATATCAAGATTAGTAAGACCTTTCATCCTAGTTGTTCTCTTTCCTCTAGGCTAGAGAATATCTTCTTTCTAGATGTATTTATTACTTAAAGCACTGGGAGAGAAAAAAGGACTGTAAGCATCTAGTTTGTGATAGCTTCTAATTGAAGTACCAGCCCCAGGGTTTAGACTATCAGTGCTTTGAGTGTCATCTCATCTGCCCTCCTCTAATCTTCTGTCTCTTCGAGCTGTACCAAAAAAAGAAGTTTCAGGGATTCAATTTGTGATATTACTTATTCTTACTTAACGAGTTACTTACTCAATAGAGCATCTAGTATCAAGAAGAAAATCTTTATTACCTTTTGTATTTTTAGTTAAGATAGTATAAGATTTCAAGAGCCAGGGATAGTAGGACTAAAGTAAAGCAAGCAAGGCCTAAAAGGCAAGGTACTCAGGTAAAGGCTAAGCTTAGTTGGATGAGTCCCGACAACTTATTTCATTCAAAATTTTCTTAGCAACGAATACGTTTTGAACCCTTTCGAGTGAGAGCTTAGGGATATGATTCCAGAGAGAATTTCAATCTGAAGAAGGCAACTCATCTCCTTAGCAAGAAAGTGAATCGCACTACTGACTGATTATAAAGTCTGTTTTTCAAGGGAACTCGAAATATCGTAAGAGAAGAGAATCGATAGCGCCCAAAAATTACCATTTCTTTTTTGGTTAGACCAATCTCCACTACTATGATGTGAACTTCCCATTTCTTTTTTGGTTAGACCAAACAAATTCCACTACTATGATGTGAACTCCCCATTTCTTTTTTGGGGAGAGCAGAACAATAAAAGTTTGACTCCTATGGATTTTATAGAACAGTTACTCCAATTCTTTGACACCAAAAGGTGTCTGGTTTCTTTTGTCCTACTTTTTTTTATCTTCTTTTTTATTTTACTATTTTTGATTCTGATATATTCGTGGATTGCCAGTAGAAGCAACCATTTGCTGTTGCGCGAGGTTGTCACCCACAACAGAAGCCTGGGCCTACCCATAAATCTCGAGGTCGGCTGGAAGAAAGGTCACCTCACGATACCCCCAGCTTACCTAGCGTCGACAAAAAAATCGGTCGCGGGAGATGGGAGGGGTGGTCCGGCGGGTAGGCTGGAGGGGGCTCGTCAGGGGGAGCAAATCGAGAAGTCCTTCGAAAGATAGGGCTTCCCGGATAATTTGGTGTCTTTCTATTTGGAAACAAAGGACCATAAGTCTAATTAGACACTTCGTCTTTATTGTTCCACTAGCTAGGATAAAATGATCAGATGTCCCTTTCATTATTACAACCTTCTTTTTTGATGTCAAAGACCAGAAGCTACGCGAAAATTTTCATTGGATCTCGGTTGTTCTTAACAGCGATGGCTATTCATTTAAGTCTTCGGGTAGCACCACTAGACCTTCAACAAGGTGGAAATTCTCGTATTCCTTATGTACACGTTCCTGCGGCTCGGATGAGTATTCTTGTTTATATCGCTACGGCTATAAACACGTTCTTGTTCCTATTAACAAAACATCCCCTTTTTCTTCGCTCTTTCGGAACCGGTACAGAAATGGGTGCTTTTTCTACGTTGTTTACCTTAGTTACTGGGGGGTTTCGGGGAAGACCTATGTGGGGCACCTTTTGGGTGTGGGATGCTCGTTTAACCTCTGTATTAATCTCGTTCCTTATTTACATGGGTGCACTGCGTTTTCAAAAGCTTCCTATCGAACCGGCTCCTATTTCAATCCGTGCTGGACCGATCGATATACCAATAATCAAGTCTTCAGTCAACTGGTGGAATACATCGCATCAACCTGGGAGCATTAGCCGATATGGTACATCAATACATGTTCCTATGCCCATTCCAATCTTGTCTAACTTTGCTAACTCCCCCTTCTCAACCCGTATCTTGTTCGTTCTGGAAACACGTCTTCTTATTCCATCTTTTCTCGAATCTCCTTTAACGGAAGAAATAGAAGCTCAAGAAGGAATACCAAAACCTAGTTCACTCGCTGAGTCTCTTTGCATCCATGGCTGAATGGTTAAAGCGCCCAACCGGGCAAATTCGTAGGTTCGATTCCTGCTGGATGCACTTTTTACGTTCAGTTCAATCGCTGCTCACGGAATTGATACATATAGCTCGCCCTTATAGCTTATGGGGCACTTCACTCGCTCAACACTCGTTCAAAACATCCACTCTTTCTTCACTCGCTAGGGAAAGATAAAGGATAGATGACTGAAAATCCCGCTTAGAGATCGCAAAACTATAGTCAGAGTAGGAGTTCCCATCCGTCGAGGCCTCGTTTTACCTGCCCTTGGGACTGGAACTGATTGGTTACTTGTTGTGACAGCCAAGGTCTGAACATTGTCCCACTTCCCTCATCGGGTTCCTCTCTGTTCATCATGGGGTTGTTGGGATAAAGGTGGGTTTGAGACGCGCGGGTACTCTTGATGCGAAAGGATATGGATCTAGAAGCCGAGATCAAAGCGTTAGTTCAAGATAAGAGCCCTTACGAACCAAGGCTTCTAAAGTTGCCGGAGGGTCCATCATCAAGAATGGCCTAAGATGGTCAGAAGCATTCCTAACAATGCTAGCCACAGCGGAATACTCCGGCAAAACGGGTCGCCATTTCGCGGAATCGAACGCCCTAAGAGGAAGATTTCATTTGCTTTCTGTTTCGTGGAACGAAGTTGATCCATGGTCATCGGGATGTCTATGTTGAAAGAGAACCTAACCTGAAGAGTCATTGGTTTTCCAGGTCGGAAAATGAAGTAAACAACTCAGGTGGACAAGAGGCGAACCACTCAGCTGATGAGTCAGCTATACTTTTTTTAAAAAAAAGTATATCCTCCTAAGAGCTACACTATAGATATATAACATTTGTCTGTCCCTAGGGGTAGAAATACCAAATCCTAGGGGGAAATTCCTAACTTCGGTTAAGGCAGCCCAGCCCTTTTTATTCTTTTTCACTTCTACTTTCATTTTTTACTATTTTTCTCTTTGCACTTTCTATTTCTATTTCTTACTTTTTTATATATTGGGGTTGGGCAAATCCAATAATGCCCGTTCAAGACTGATGTCACAAGGTTTTGTGCCCTTGTACCACTCATAGACTTGGCATAAGGAAGGATTTCCAAAGCAAAGGTTATGGCACCTCACTTTTTTATTACAATCATTATGAAATGTCCGTAGGAAGCAAATATTGAATCTACTGACCTGGGAGACTGATGCTACCGCCTGTCCTATCCTTTCGAGAAGCTGTATCACCCTATCGAAATGCTGGTAACCCTGTCCTACCCTATCGAGCCCTGTGAGACCCTATCGAGAAGTTGGTAACCCTATCGAGAAGTTGGTAACCCTGTCCTACCCTACGGAAAAGCTGTCCTATCCTACGGAAAAGCAGTCCTATCCTACGGAAAAGCAGTCCTATCCTATCGAAAATCAGGTCATTGATTCATTATGGCAAGTCCTATTCCGGCATAAGCTGAGAGAAAAAACCCTTGTTATATTTCAACTACAGAATGAAAAAAAAGAATGAAAACTTTGTTTGATAAATTACGAGTTCATCACACTCGAAATGATATATATGATAGTGGTGTTGGTGGAAACCTGCCGCTACCATTTCGTTTCACTATTAAGGATACGTTATCTATGCGTAGAGGTCTGAATTTGCGAAGGGCAGCTCCTAAGCCAATCCAGTCTTTGACTTATACTCCCCCTACGAATTCTCATGTAAATAAGGATGAATTGCTTAATAGTTTTCCTAGTAACAGTCTATCAAGTGTTTTACCAGTGAATAGTTTCCTTCTTACTGATCTACAACAAAGTCTTACTTCACCTCCAGAGTACCCTCGTACAGATGACATGATGGGGTTCTATTTCCGCTTTTTTCCGGAGAGTACTCATTTCCAAGGATATGAATTTAGAATCACCGAAGAAGTGAAAAGAATGTTGATGTATGTCTTTAGTTCTATCAGCTTATCATCATCTATGGTACGTTTTTCAAGCACTGATTTGTTTTTAAATACCAGGCTAAGGGGTGGTTTGCATAATTTGTTACAAGGGAACACCACCATTTATAAAAAAGTAATTGAGGTCTTAACCTATTATAAAGGTAAGTATGGGCGCTTTATAATTCTTATTAGCTTGGGGCTTGGTTGTACTGTCTGGTACACCTTTCTACCCGGAGTAGCCGAGTCAGCCCCTCCTGAACTGTTATTACCGAGAATCATTTCGTATGACTCTTTCAAGAATGTAGATTTTTCTTTAGACCCCTTTAAGAAACTAAGTTATGTGGAGTATAAGTATATAACTGATCAAGTGTTATCAGCCATTGAGAATGTCTATCCATTCTCGGAAATCGATCTTCCTACCAACCCTGATGCTAGGGTGGCCATTGGTTTAGGCCTCATAGTAGCTGTCTTTCTCGCTATGGGTATGACGTCATCTTCTCCAAGCTTTGAATTAGTAACAAGATGAAAAAAGAAACGATGAAAAAACAAGAAACAATGCAATTCAATTCAACTTTTCAGTTTCCTCTTACACGTGCAAAATCTTATTATTATTCTACTATTGACAGTACACAAGTTCAGCTATCCGAGGATCTTGAGTTTATTTATAGGAATTTAAGAATCACTCACAAATACAATATGTCTCAGGATGAGTTAAGTGTTCTTCAACAGATGTTACTTTCAGGGTTTTACACTATATCACCGCTAAGACTCAGGAGAATAAGGAGGGATGATCTTGAAGACTTTTTATTAGCAACGCTACCTTCTTTCCCTGACTTAACGTTTTATCCAAGCAGAGATAGTTCATTCTATATTGCTGTTTATCCATCAAAAAAGGAGGATGTCTTGGTGTTCATGGCATTGAGTATCCATTTCTATCGTTATACTTTTGGTAGCGTACCCGAGGTGAATTACAGATTAGTAGATCGGGTAGATCAGTTTTATTCTGGCATTAAGAAAATGGGTAAGGTGACTAGACTTTACAGGATTAACATGGATGTTTCATTACAAGTGATCGATGACCGTCAGGTATTAAATGTTGTTAAGTCCTTTGTTGGGGCTGACTCAGTTTGTTATAAGCTGGTTAGTAGCTTTCTGAATCTCGATACCCTTGATGAGGATGGTAAAAAAGTACACTTCAATAGTATGCCCGTTGTTGGTGAAATCACTAGGATCTTATTCAATCTTGCCTTTCTGGAGTTCGATCAGCTGTTATGCCGGATGTATCCAGGGATTGTATTTGAAAGGTTCATGGGTCTTGTATTTATAGCTAGCACTGATGATATAATCATCGATGAGTATCAACTGTATGATATGATACTAGATCTCGGATTGACTTGTGAATTAGACTATATTGTACCAGGGAATAAGCCCCTCGAGTGTCGCCAGAGGATGGTTGCTCTGGACTATGATGGTAAGGTTGTCGTGTACAATCCTACAGATAACACTCCTACAGATTATGGTTAGCGGGAAGTCGAAAGCTTGGTCCAATTCACCCTTCGTACCCTATGTTTTCTATCAGCTTCAATGAAACCTTTTTGATTAGCCTTAGATGAGTTCTACAACTCAAAGGAAACAGAGTCACGCTCATAGTGCATCTGTTTTGTTATGGGACTATAGCTTGCACAAAGGTGGGCTTAGAAGGTCCCTAGCGGTTAAGTTGGGTTTGTTATTGCTAATTCATACCTCTTCTATCTCCCTTCTTGATGGCATGCTATCAGCAGTTGTCAATCATAAATGCTAGGTTTTGAATGCAAGTCTTATGCGGTGGAGTAGCACTATTTGAGATACGCAGTCTGACTCAAGCTATAATAGTAGTGGAATACTAGGGATCACCTTGATAGTGGAAATGACCGGTAGCAGCTAACTCAATGGCAAGCAATCTTCCAGCACTCTACAGGAGTTAGAAGCATGAAGGGTAGTCAGTTCTGTAACCTCTCTCAGCACTGGGCTACTAGAATCGATCACATAGTAGCCTCTATTCTAAGCTAGGATGTCTTTCTTCTATAGAGCGGGTAGAAGGAATGTCAGGTGTTATAGCTCGGTAGAGGAGTGATAGCTCGGAAGTGAGAACTAGCTTAATTGGAATCATCCTCAATCTTCTGTCTAAAGGGCCTGTTATATCAACTAGCAGTCTAATCATCTCATAGCTAAAGAGGTGTCTCCAATTTGACATAGTTCAACTCGGAAGGTTAGCTTTCACCCCCTCTCCTTCTCTTGCTTCAGGACTAGCCTTTCACTCCCTTCTTGAGCCTATCTTTCCCATCTCTCTCCTGCTTTAGGCTCTCGGAATGCAGTCTTTCCCTGCTCTATTGCTTTGCCTTAGGTTGCCTGGATCGCTTTCCCTTCAGCTTTGCCCTTCTCTCTTTAGCTATATAGCTTTCCCTTCTCTATTGCTTTGACCTTGGTTGTAAGTAGAGCTTTGACCTTGGTTGTAAGTAGAGCTTTGACCTTGGTCGTCAGCTTTCCCATCTCTGTGCTCAACTTACCTTGCATCCAGAGCTATATCATCCTTCTCAAGTACAGCTTGTCCAGATGGCTTAGAGTGAAAGCCCTGAATCCTGACTCTGTACGGAGCAGTAGTCGAGCCTAACTACAGGCATGGAGTAGGAAACCCTTCCGCTATGCTTAGAAAAAACATTCTTCATGGGCTGGGGAGCAGCTATTACAGAACCATTCACACTCCCTACCCTCTTTTGAATGATTATTGGGCAACCTTGCTTCTCTTAATACCAAGTAGTTGAAATACTAATCTGATATAGGCTTTAGCAATCATAGTTTAGAATCTCATGAAATAAGATGAGAACTTCTACTGTCTCAACCAATCCATGCTTGACCCAGCAGGGAAGATAAAGTACAAGCTCTGCAACGGTCCTCAACTTGATGAGTCGAATTCATTAGTTCTAGAATCCCTGACATAGGCCCAAGGATACCACTGGACTTTATGTTCTACTCTTACAGACCTTGACTAAGAAGAACCCCTCGTAGCTACGACCTCAGGGAGAAACATATGAAAGGTTAGAATCAGATACTCAATCAGGACTTTAGCCTTACGAATCAACTAGTACCATTTGCAAGTGTAAAGACCCACTCTCTCTGTCCCATTTCCTATCCTAGCTTCTGTCTCAGCCCGATTTCGAGTTCCTTCTCATTCATCTTCCAATCAGTTTAGTTAGCTTGTTGATTGAGCAAAGACCCAACTCTAGGAGAGTGAACGAGGCGCAGTAGATGAATTCTTTAGTTTAGTCTCCCGTCGAGTTATCCTATTAAGAGCAGGCCCGCGCGCAATGAAGTCTTTAATCAGGTTGTTCCGTGCTGTTGACTGAATATCATACTAAGGCTAAGGGCAGTTAGCCCAGCAAACTACTCTTATTCTCTTGTTCACGTGTTCTTGTTACTAATAAAGAATAAGGAAGACAACTCAAACTATGTTTTCATAACCTGTTCGAGTCAATTCTTGCCATTAGAGAGAGAGATGGCTGACTGCACCTAGATGCCCTACCTTAGTTGGGATTGCTTCTTTGTATATAGCGTAACGAGCTATTTTGCTTCAAAAATCCCGGGTTTCCTGTGGTAGTTGTCACATAAGGTAGTCCGAACAGAGGAACATGGTCTTTCTACATTTCGAAGGAGGGAGACTTCGACTTTTCAACTTCTCCTGACAGCCTTCCGTACATAATGAAACAAGCTGGAGTTCTTACTCCGCGGGTCGAAGAGGGCGTAGCCAAATTCCTTGATCTTCCCTTGAAGTGGCGTACCGAAGAAGGAGAAAGCGCTAGTGACGAAAAAAGGCACATAGAAGTGAGTGCTTGCCGGATTAGGTTTGGATTATTTATGTAGCGATCCCGGCCCTCTTCGTAAGGATCTAATAGTGGCGGAGCATCGAGACTACAAGTGAAAAGAGAAGCTGGCTTGGTTGAACGTATTGAATTTCTTTTGCTCGTCTTCCATCTATACCCGATCAAAGCTAGTCCAGCCATAGAGGCGGGCTCTCTTATCTTGCTCTATGTGACTCATGGAGCTCCGCTTTCATTATCTTCTTCTTTCTCTTTATTAGTGCCAGCCCCTATTTCCTTCCCCCTTTCCTTGTTAGGCGAGGTGCTTTCTGCTCTCTTCTATGTTAGTGGATAAGCGCAATAAACAAGCTTGTCGGCAAGACTAGACTCGTGACGAAGAGCTCAAGAGAGAAGAAGCTTTCGTAACTGTTGATCCGTCGATACCGATACTGTTTAAACCATACTCCAATCACTGCCAGCTCATCGTTGATGGCTCACGTAACACCAAGTCGAAGCCTTACTGCATACATGCAACCTCCTTTGCTTTCCCCACTTCCTCTGCCGTTGATAGCTACTTCGATAACATTGCGTTATTTTTCTTTAGCGGAAAAGGAGACAAAGGCTAGGTGCCCTTTCTTTAAGTGATAGGGGAGAGGTTAAGACTAAGTTGAGGAAGGAAGAAGGTGAGACGAGAAGACCTCTCACAGGTTGGGGAGGAAAAGATAGAGGCGAAAGTGATCGAATCTTAGCTCTCTGGATCCTCTAAACTGGCATCTTCTACTAAGAATAGTGGCCACCCCCTTTCCCCTCTGAAAAAGAAAAAGGAGTAAATTCGGCTCATCTGCAGAAGGTGGAGCATGGTTTCCTTAATCTCCAAAGCGTAAGAGTGGTAAGGAATCGCTCAAGCCCATAGAGTGATGACAGCTAATTAATAAGTCAGTCCCTAAGGCGGTATCGATGCCAGCAGGTTCTCGTCCTTTCACCCCGCACACAAGCAGCCTACCAGTCTGGAACAAAGTCCAAGAGCAAGTCCAGTGGCATTTCCATCAAGGAATTGCAGCACAAGCTTACCAGACTAAGCAGTCGCTACTCCCTGCTATGAGAACTAGGTTGATTCTGACCCTACTGTCTAAGTCCCAGCAATCGCGGCTTAGCTGCTCAGGCTTAATCTAGGTGGGTACGGGACTCCGCAGCAAGTGAAATGTCTCTAGCTTAGTTCGTTCGTCAGTGCCCCAAGCGAGACCATAAAGATATCAAACTGACTAAATCATGAAAGTGAGGTAACGCCCGTTGATTCACTGCCGGTCTATTCCACCAGCTTAAACTAAGGAAGGAATGCAACAATCGAAGACTTAGACATTAGCCTTTTATTTTGAGGAGGCAAATTAGGAACTTTCATACAGTCAATCTAGTAGCTCTCTTCTTTCCTATTAGCTCGTAGTTCCCTTCCTCTAGTGGGAATAACCTGAGGGAACTGGCTCCTAAGCCAATACGGATGCTAGCGAAGAGCGGAGGAGAGAGCAGCCATCTTAGCTTCCTGGAACAACCAGCTGGCTAGATCTAATTTCTTCTCTTATTTGTTCTCGCTTGAGCTAACCCTAAAGTAGCAAGTTGCCTCAGGGGAAAGCTTTCCTCCCTTACCAGGATTCAATCCAGCCGCAAGTTCCCCTACATATCAAGAAGGTAGCTTGATAGTCTCAGAAGCATCTTTCTTCTTTGTCTTCCCTAGATCCGCACTGGTGATAAGCTAATAAGGTAAGAGGAGTAGTGATCTAGGTATCATTTCTGATTTGAAAAGAAACGGATCCGAAAGAGAACAAGATGTATGTGTCTAACTTCTATCTATGGGTTATGTCCAAGCTCCATTGCACTTGGTGATAGATATGTCATCTTGCCCACCTTGTAGAGTTTCAAACCTAGTTCAAAGTAGGGTCCTATGATTGATTACCCATCTGCTAACCAAGCTATAGAAACGAGAACTTGTTCCCCTAAGCTACCTGACCAAAGATCCTAAGCTACTTGTTTTCAGTGCACTGCTTTTCGAGCTCTTGCTTGAGTTGAGTTGGCTATAATAATTTATCCTCTTTCTAGCTCGTTCTTCAGCTACTCCATCTAGGAAAGGGACAAGACTGCCCTACATTATTAGATGCTTTCTCTTTCTGCTCGCTTCTTGTTTCTCCCTATTGAGTGAGATGAGATGCGACTCCTGAGATAGGATAGATAGATGCCTGTGGGGGCTCGTTCCGCGAGGCCCCACTCGCCTGCTCTTTACTTTCACGCTCTTGATTCTTGTTGATGCCTGACTACTGATAGTGATGACCTACTTCACTCCTCCTTTTGGAAGCAGTTGCAAATTCAGTTTATCTCATCCAAGGATCAGCTTGCCGACATATTCACCAAAGCTCTCAGTGTCAAGCGTTTTGAACTGTTGAGGACAGGAAATCGTACAGGCCCAGAAGCTCATAGGCCCACGGCGCCTATTGATAGAACGAGTGGCTAATTCCTTTGGTTGGATTATCATCCTTCCTCCCTGCCGGCTTCCACTGAGCCATAGGTTGGTGACTTGGCCGTGCTAGTGGCTGCAATGGCCTCATCCTGGGCAACTAGTTGAGGCATATTCATATTTAGTTATCCCAACGCTTCGCAACTAGTCTGATAGCGGAGTGAAGCTTAAATCAATTCCATTCCTTTCCGTGCCGGTCAGCTAGGCCCACTAAGGCTAAGTGATAGAGTAAGGTACGAAGCAAAGTCATATCGTAGTCAGTTAAGCGAGATGGAATAAAAACACTAAAAGAGTTATCCTTCTCTTTCGAGATGCATGAATACATATCTTTCTCGATGCGGATCACAGCCTAGTTTCGTAGCCAAGGGTCCGATTCAGATAGAGTAGCCTGCCTTGCTTTCTTTGAATAGGCCTAATCTTTTATCAGGAAAGAGAAAAAGAAAGAAAATCGTAGTATTCAAGGTACTCAAGGACGTTCCCTACAATAGCTCTTGGCCAAAGAAGGCCAACCCCGGGTTGATACGAACGAAAAGACGGGTTGAAAGCCCTTCTAATGGTCGCTGATTTAGACAAAAGGTGGGGTCATTCTAGTTAAAGAATCCCCTCTCTTCTCAGAGAGCATGCGCGAGACGTGACGTGAGATCAGATACTTCTCTTTCACCGGCCGTACACGCGGGCGTTCATTCTTACTTATTTCTTAGAGGGACAGCCTCATCGTACTCTTCCTCTTCATTCAATAACTAGGCTAGCCTTTATTAGACAGGCCGGGGTCATACACATAAACTTCTGGAAACTATGCTCCATCAAGCAATGCATATCTTGGCAGACGTTTTGGGAAGCTTAGATGATCTCCATTCGGTGGCAGCACAGCATGTTCACTCGCGCACATGTATGCGTGCCTGCTTTCAGTTCTCTGTTCCTACACATGCTTAGGAGGAATTAATCCCTTTCTTTGGTAGTACTCGATTTAGCCTCTTCCTTTGGCCCGCCTTTAAAGTATACAACTTAGTCGGTCCTTCAACGAAAAGGAAGACATTTTTTCGGTTGACTTAACCTCTCCAACAGAAGGTGTCCCGCTGTGGGACTAGCTAGATCATGAAAAAAGGGGGGAACAAGGTAGGCATCCTGTCTCCTCTTTCTAGTCTAGTCGTCCGGCCAGCGAAACTGTGAGTTCAATAGGAGGCGCTTTACGTAATAGGAGGGAGGAAAAAGAAAAAGGGAATTCAGGATGGGAATTGATTGAAGGATTGATTCCGGGTATGATGGGACGGATGGAGTGAGACATATTCCGTGGCGCCATCGACTCCAACTAACAAATAGGATCTCTATCTAATAGCGCATGTTCGGAGTAAAGAAGGACAATCAATGGTAGAGAGAGCTACACGTGAGGGCAGTCTCAATTATATGTTAGAGAAGGTGATACATTCATGAATAGGTAGTGCTGGAGCAGCAACAATGTCTTTAGCGGCGGGAGCTGCTGTTAGTGCAATTGAATAAGAATATGCTCCGCCTGCAACTTACTATTCCATTTCAACTCTTACTTTTTGTCAGAACGCTTTCACGGAGGTTTCTTCTTAGGTTTCTTGTCTTTCTTAGGTTTCTTAGGTTTCATGTCAGTCTTAGGTTGATTATCAGTCTTAGGTTTCTTGTCTTTCTTAGGTTTCTTCTTGTCTGTCTTAGGTATCTCGTCTATAGTAGGGTTAGTGACCTCTGTAGGTTCTTCTTTCATCTCTTTCTTCATGTCCATCAAAGGACCTCGAGAAGCCATCCTCTTTTCCTTCTCTCTTTCCTTCTGAGATAATTTTTCATTTTCATAGAGATTCTTATAATGTGTTACATCAGCCTTTAGCAACATGACTAGTTTTTTGCTAATGTTATCTAGTCTAGACAGGTCTATGACATCAATTGGCTCTGTATCAACCCAGCCCCCTCCGTGAAAGACTGGTATCCTCTTTGCATTCTGATTAATCCCAACCTGGACTGATTTGTCTTTCTTGAAGATGTTAAGTGTGGACCACTCAATCCGGAAGTTGGCTTCCACCTCTACTTGTTGCTTACGAGCAGGGTCAGCGTACTGTGACTGAAACCATTCGGGAGTGATTTTCTCTTTCGCAACCCCTTTGTACTTGACTATCTCCTTTCCTTTCTCATTCTTGTAGTAATAGGACTTCGGAGCTAAAAAGTATCCCTGAGCTATTCTGTCCTCTAGCTTAAACATACCTAAGATAGAAGATGAAATCATTTCTTCAGGTAGTTGCTTACCTAGCACAACAGAGTCTGTGTCCGTGTAGTAACAGTCTTCTCTTGAGGTGTAGGGGTACATATAGATCCTAGCGTAGGCAGTGATTGCAGCTGCAAGTTGGACTGCTGAGTTCTTCGGTGGATCCCAATGATCTGTCTCGGTATTGCTATGGTAGGAAACGATATACTTGGAATCGTTAAGCTGATCACTTAATATCAAAACAGTCTTTCTTATTAACTCTTTGTATCTTTCTGTATCGCAGACCTCGGTTATTGTGCTCTTAGGGTTAATGCCAAATCTACCGTATAGCGAATTCATAAGGATCTTGTACACATAAGACAACGCCTCATTCCCTGACTTCTTAGCTTCTAACCTGCTTGAAAAGAGAGCGCTTACAAAGTCCCTGAATGGGCTTTCCTTCTTCTCGAAGAGGTAGCCTGAGAGTGGAATCACTTTGTAGCCAATCTCTCTAGCAAACTTCAATTCTTCGCTATAGTACACACCTACAAATTCTCCTGTTGGAAAGATGAGAGTACCATTCTTGTCTCGATAGGGTAGAAAGGGCTTCTTGATTGTCTTCGGACATACCACATATGCCTCAATAAAGCCTAACATGTCATCTAAGTTGCTGTCTCCCAGATTTCCATACCAGACTGGTACACCACTTGGCATTGGGTATTCCTTCATGACAAATGGATAGAGGGAGTTCACATCGTAGTAGTATAGGTCCTCGCCTTTAGGCATGTACACATCCGTATGACCACCGTAGTATGCATTTCTTATAAAGGTGTCTTCATTTCTGCTAGGGATGTGGATTGGAAAATGAGAGGCATCATAGTATCTCAAACGAAAGATGCTTAGAGCTAGTGAGGAAAGGGTGATTTTACTCTCAATGTCCACTTTGTACAGATTCCAATAGATTTCTTGTGCTTTTTGCATCACACCACCTAAGAGATAGATGTCCTGCTTCATATAGTCCACCAATTCATTTCTCATACTAACCAGCTTCTCAGGTGTTACTTCGTTATAGTTGATAGAACCCTTCGTGCCTAGATCAGGACAGAGACTCTTAGCCAGATCACTAAGTTTACCAGGGAGTAGATTCAAGGAGTCCCTGAAGCGGAATAACATCTTTTTACCTGAATAGACTGCTAACTCATATAGCCTATTATTCCTCATCAGAGGTTTTAGCTTGTAGTCCTGGTGCTTACATGCGAGGTGCCTTAGCAAGAGAATACCATCGAATCTAGAAAAGTTGTGGAAGTAAATAGTTTTGACTGACTTGTCTTTTTTAACAAGAGCAGAGATCCTTAATACCAAGTCAAAAAGCACCTTCTCACTCCTTTTTTCAAAGTCCATCGGATTCGGATAGAGTATTGAGTAGTCTTCGCTAAAGTAGGTATCGATCTGCAGATCCTTGATATGTTTACCTGGAAAAACCATCAAGAGACCAGCTGCATAAGGCTTATGAACATTATTCTCATCCAGTAGTGTCTCGAGATCGGATACAATGAAGGGTCTCAGCTTAGTGTTACAGTCCTTTAACGCGGTGATATATCTTGGATTGCTACGCTTACTATGCCCGATTTTCCTTGCTGTTATAGCATTGGTATCAGTAAATCCCTCTTCGGTCTCTTTCAGAATTGAACGAAGTAAGTTAGATCTTTCTTCTTCAGATAGGGTGGGCCTCTCCTGCTTTTTATCCTGGTCCATATAGACTCTGATCGTGACTCGAACTATTGAATCCCCCTCGTAAATTTCAGAAGACTTTAAAAGGACTTTATATATCTGATAATAGACCCATTTTTTAGGAAGTAAATTACCACTCTCGTCAGTTAAGGGGATAGCAGTACCTATCGAAAAAGTGATCTCCTCTCCGTAAGATCGCTGCATGGTAAGTAAAATCCCAAATTTAGCGTAACCCGTGAGGGATGTGTAAGCAAACTTGTGTAAGAGATCCATTATACATAGAGCATGTAGATCTACATCGTTAATATAAGGTTTAGGATCGCAGAAGCTATGCGACGCTATTATTAACCAATTATGCGGATCCTGCACCCATGTCTTTTCTATACTAGCAAAGACGCGATTCAAGAACTTGTCAATAGAAGCGCGGTATGTACAGTATGCCCTCGTGCGTATGCTGTGACTTGTTCGTAAGCTTGTGAAAAACATTGATCTTTTCATTATTTCTTTCTTTTTCATTATTTCTTTCTTTTTCATTATTTCTTTCTTTCTCTTATTAATAGTGAACACTGTAGAGGGGACAGTCTGGCTTTCTCTTCATCATCTCAATGAAATGCTCATATTTATCATGATGCATTCTCCAACCATCCTCTGGCTTTTTATACCGTCCGCATACAAGACGAGTATAGGCCTCGTAAGAGTGAACTATAGTCTTGATCCTTTCATCCCAGATTTTCCTCTTAGTCTTACTACGGCTTATGTCATCAGGGATATTTGATTCCAAAAAATACATCAAACTTTCTTCAGGGATTACCTGCTCTATTAAATCATCTGATATTATATTATTTTCATCAATATGTTTCATGACATTCAAATATATGAATTGATTGATTATTTTGAGAGGATGCCCCAAACTCGTAATAGCACTGCTATAAATGAGAGCCATTTTTTTGCTATGAGATGAGGTAGTTATAAAGTTGTCGTGAACAGTGTAGATAGGCGCTTTATAAGAAAGCATCCGTTCTACCACTTTCATAGCAATATGTGCATCCTTCTGATGGATGAAGTTGACGAAGGTTGAGATCTCAGTCTTCCTGCTATCTCGTGTATCAGAAGCTACTCTCAGAGTTACTTGACGTCTCTTCTTATGCAATCTCTCATAAACCCAGATATTTATTGCTTCCATCTTCATATAGTCTTGTATTGTTGTAAAGTTATCCACTGTATACTGTACAGGGCGACCACTAGATGAGGCAATCCAGCCTATACTACGGATCAAACGGATAAGACAGTCCATGTTATGAAACCGATCTTTCCAGAACTCAAAGCACAGTTTTGCTACCATAAAGCACTCCTTCTTAGTTATGAATCTTGAAAGATTACCCTTTATATCGTGAGCTGTGCTCATAACCGTCTTACCATAGATTATTGGCATAAAGATACTTTTCACTAACTTTCTATCGAGTTCCTGGACAATGGTTCTGGAGAGAGTACTATCCTCAACTTTTTTCTCTATGTAAGATTTCAGTTCACATAGGATAAAGGTATAAATATCTTGGATTTCCCCTTTAGGTGATTGAATGAGATTCGTCTTCATCGCCATACTTTTATCCAGTAATAAATAAGACATGATTTGATACGCACTGGCAGATGCATCTTGGGTTATAGGCATGCACTTTACAGATTCAATCTGACTATAATAGATGGGTATAAAACTAGATAAGAACTGAAAGGGATGTTTAGCACGAACAGCTAGCTCGATCAAATTCTTCGCACTTTCCGAATTCGATTCCGATAGAGAAAAATGATCTGGGGAGACACATTGATCACGCCATAGTTCGTTTGCTATGTCCTTATACCAACTTAATGCCTTATTGACAGTGTTGAAGGACTGAAATTGGAAGCATGTAGCAGCTACAGCTACCTGATACTCAGGCTCTTTAGATTCCACAAATTGGATCAGGCTTCTTGAAAGATCACGTTCATGGAAGTGTAAGACTCCACACCGGTAGATTCTACCACGGAAATCCAAAAAGGCTGGTAAATAAAAAGAATAACCCTCGTAGGCTAACGCCAAGTCAAAAATCATTTTTTCATAACGAGCCCGCTGAATGTCTTTTTGTAATGTTAGTAACAATTCATTGTACGTAAAGTTCTCTTTAATATACTCATCATTCATGTATAATTCACGAAGTTTTCCGGAAACATCCATTATATTAATAAATGCAACAAAGTCTGGCGCCAGCAAACCATAGTCTACAAAGAGATTTTGGTTTTGTAATATATAACAAAGCCAATCAGCATGAATTTGAAAAGACTGACTTTGTAGACAGTTCATTATCTCGCAGAGCTTCTCGGGGTTATTAAGCTTAAGATAGAAATTGTGTAGGTTACTTGAACTTAAAAGCCTGTAACGATCATACATCTCACTGGTAGGGCTACTTAGGTAACCACCCGTTAGATCAGACAGACTTCCTGCTTTATCAGCAGCACTCTTCCATTCTAATGGAGGGTAGACCATAGGCAAGCTTAGCTTTATGGGTAATAATGAAATATCAAAATTACATACAACATATGTAGTCAGTGGAAGATAATAGGATTTCTCTTTCTTCATTACTCGAGTTGAACCGCTACTATCTGTAGCTAACGTAATAAGGCCCCTTTGCTCCATAAACTCCACTAAACCTGTACCGATAGGGTACATTTTACCTAATGGGGATTTTCTACCAGAAACCTGAGATTGACCAGGAGATTCCACACCTCTTTTAGCGTTGAGTTGTCTTACTATTTTTGCTTGAGAACGTGTATTACCTTCCAATTGCTCCACCAAGGAAGCAACACGAATCATGGTATTGGAATCAGCTGAGGAAAATAGAACACAAAGAACATGAACTATCAGCGCCTCAAGCGTATACTGACCAAATTCAGCAACCAAGGCTAGATCATCCTCTGAGGTAAGCTTCCCACGAAGAAAATCCCTAGCACTTTCTTTATCAGGATCGATAAGCATCTTCAGTATGTTTGTTGTAGACTTAAACACACTTTCCTCGTCAAAGTGCATTGTCATATTCTCAATCATTAACTGAAGATTATACAATTCCTCTGGATCAGCAACCACCCGGTTGCCTTCTCCTCTATGTTCTTTTCTGAACTCAACAAGCAATCCAATGACACCTTCTTTATATCGTAATGATCCGATGTTTTCATCATTTGGTTTATTACCAACTTGAACCTTGGCATATTTATAAAATTGATCCCAGAACAGAAATACTTGGTTCCGTTTCACTTTGTCATGTCCCCACTTTGAAAACACGCCACTAACCACCCACCTCATGAAATCGCGCATCTTTTATTTAATTTTGTAGAGTAGATATATAACATGGTATTTTTTCTGGATATACAATGAATATTAGCGTACTTTGCCTTCCTTATTATAGTAATAGCATTCCTGCTCATCCAAGTATCAATTCCAGTGTCATAACCTTTGGAAATCCTTCCTTATGCCAAGTCTATGAGTGGTACAAGGGCACAAAACCTTGTGACATCAGTCTTGAACGGGCATTATTGGATTTGCCCAACCCCAATATATAAAAAAGTAAGAAATAGAAATAGAAAGTGCAAAGAGAAAAATAGTAAAAAATGAAAGTAGAAGTGAAAAAGAATAAAAAGGGCTGGGCTGCCTTAACCGAAGTTAGGAATTTCCCCCTAGGATTTGGTATTTCTACCCCTAGGGACAGACAAATGTTATATATCTATAGTGTAGCTCTTAGGAGGATATACTTTTTTTAAAATAGCCTAATGAGGAGACGATCGTAACCTCTGAGCTCAAAGATGGAAAGCATATTCCTTTTTTCAGGTTTTGCATAGCTTCCCAAGCGCCCGGCTTTCTTTTTGGGTTCCGAAAGGCAGAGTAGCTTCAGCATCGAGTAGGGTATGGGATAGAGTTCGAGTGAGGCATCAACCATAGATTGCGGAACTTTCGAGATGCTTCCTTGCGAAAGCCAACGGAGTCTGTACTGTAACTCAACCTTCTCATCCATGGAAGGATTCCTTATTCGATTATAAATGTCAATCGAGGGCACCCTCATTTCCAGAGAGAGAATCAGGCTGCACAGAAGGGGGAAAGCCCTCCTACTGAGCAAGATCATTAATTAATATTAATAAGGAAGCACTTAACTTAGGGCAGCCAGTCTCACTTCACACAGCACAGCGCCTTGCTATTTGCATTCATCCTTGTAACTTACCGAAGCGAGGATCTCATGCTATCATTGAACGGCTACCGAACCGCCATACTCAGGTAACCGGTCTAGGTTCCAAGTACATCAACACCCCATAGCTACTTAGGGCCGCAACGCAATAAGGCTTTTCGCTCTAGTTGGGCAATGCAAGGAGGCCTCTTTCGCCATTCTTTCTAAATGATAAACTATTATTAGTTCAGTTCGGTAGAACATCGATGAGAGGAGAATTTTTTCACAGAAGCATATGATTGCCCCTCAATCGCCAGGTGGCTCGCTCCAGGTGCATGAGTAGCTTTGCTGGCTCTTATACGAAAGGTACCGGCCTCTTTCAGTGGTTCTTGCTTGCTCTTTAAAGCTGATCTGGTGCTGTCTCGTTCCTTCAGTTTGTTCTGATTCCGATGAAGGATACTATATTCCGCCTACACAACTACCTTGCTTGGTGGTTCAAAATGGAAGTCTAGGTATCTGCTTAAGTGGTCTGCTCGTACCGTTCCAAAAAGAGCTGCGCTGACAGGCGTATTTGAAATGTGTTTCCGGGCTCACATATCTAAATTTCAGCGATATAGGGTGCGGATAGGTGGAATGGAAATTCCACTCCAATCCCTTTAATGGATCCCCGAAGGAGACGGGTGCAAATGGAATTTCAATCAAAGGCGCTATGACCACTGAGCATGCCAACAAGGCAAACTCAGAAAATAGTCTCCTGTCCCAGGTCACTGAAAGGGAGATACTCGCAGCCGAGCTCTCGTCCCACTCCCGCTGCCAACTTCGTGATAGAACGACCATGCGAAGGGATACGGATAGGCTGCCCTCCCACACTTAAGGCATTGTGTTACACCTTAAATGTCTGGATTTAGCGTTATTGTCAAGCATCTCATTCACTACTAAAAGAAAGGTATGGATATTCTGCTCGAAAGCTTGACGAAGAAGCGTAAGCAAAAAGCATATTTTAGGAAAGAGGTCCAGGTAGCTCAGCTGGTTACAGCTAATGAATGAAAAAACGTGTGTGCCGATTTAGATTTCCCGTCTTAAGCCCCACCTCGGTAGCTCAGCGGTAGAGCGGCCTCTTGTATAGTTCAACAGGTAGTCGGACGTGGGTTCAAATCCCGGAAAAAACAGAGAGAGCAGCGAAGGGGCCTTTCCTCGCTTCTGTCTTTTTTTTTATAGATCAGTTCAGTCTGTAAACAAGCAGGTGATTTTTAGCCGGGAAACTGTAAACTTTCGAAAGCAAGCTCACCCACTCTCCCCCAGTGGTTAAACTCTAGGATCTGATTTGAATTCCATATTAAAGAAAAGTAGACATCTGCGGCCTAAAACTACACGAGTGGATAGATTTACGGCTACTACTTCCCGATCTTTGTGAACGTTCACTTCAATAGGATATCTCGTTTTACTAGCTCGACTATAGAGAGAGGAACTAATGGTAACGAGCCAGACCAGATGATCTTCAAAGACATCCTTCACCGATCGATTAGATGAGAGAGGTCATTCAGTGTAAGACCTGAGGTAGACGAACGGTTCACTGTCAGTGGTTCCATACGTCAATCCCATCCTGAAGGAGCTAATGAAAGCAGGAATTCAAATGAAAGTGGGCTCTTCCTCTTCGATTCAAGCAAGTCGACCATTGAATCTATTAAACTGGGCCGCTTCTTCCCCCTCCGCAGGAAGACTTCCTTCTTTCCCTTGCCTGGCTGCTTATCTCAAACCGCCATTCGAACCCACAAAGCCTAGCCGCACCGCCATTGTGCTATTAGCCCTACGCCTAGAAAGCCTCAGTTACAGACTGAACTTACCTATAGGAGGAGGTTTGATTCCATTGCCATTTACTGTTCCATGCGATCTTTACACCGACACCCCCATCTATCCAAGCCTAGTAAAAGGAGAATCAGCTGAAAGAAGAGAGAGCCCCCTTCCCGTTGTTGTCTCTAACTAAACCACCACCAGTACACTCTTCCACTACAGATGCTGAAAACCCGATTCCTTCCCAGGCTTTTCTCTTATCCCTGACTTGCTAGTACTCAACCTAGAGATGAAAGAAGTAAGAGCCCCCTCTTGTCGCAAAATAGTAAATTAGATTCAGTTGGAAAAACAGTTATAAATGACCACTACGAACGAAGGATGCAAGTCCTCTCAACAAACTCCATATCTGCAGAAAAAATGCCACTATTCTAAAAAAAATATAGTAAGGCGTATCTAATCTTCCTCGCAGCAAGACTTCTGAAAGCCAGTTGCTAAGAAAAAGATTAGAACAAGAGGGCTCTGGCGATTTCGGAACTAGCTTGACTCATTCCACCCAGCAAGTCTGGGGTGAACGAGAACTAGTTCATCACCAACATGCTTAACTCCTAGGACTTTTGGGATTTAATACTCTTACTCTTTTTGACCAAAAGATGGTGAAGAGAGGAGCTAGATAGAAGTAGTTTTTAATGAGGAGAGGGAAATCTGGCCATTAGTTAAGTCATTTTTTGTTTGGTCATAAGTTGGTTAGAGAAAAGTAATTAGTTCAGTTTTAGGCATACACTAATAGTAGGTTACGATTCAAAAGAAAGAGAGATTCAAGCCAATTGACCAGCTAAGAGGACTATTCAAATTCGAAAGTAGATGTTCATGCTCATATAGTTGCAAAATGACACTTGACCTATTTCCCTCATAGACAGACATGGAAATTAGAAAGTGTCTATCTTATATAGCTGTCAAATGAGACTTTCACTTTTCCCTTCGTAGAGCAGATCATGAATTGAAAAAGTTCTATCTGGGCAAAATGCTAATTTTTTATAGATTTCCCTTCATTTAGGGCACCAATCCCGACTTCTCCCGTTGCTATAGTATAATAAGAGATAGGCGCCTACCTTAAAGTCACCTATCGACACTCAAGCCTGTTCATCCTGCTTTCTTTCCTTTATAAGACTGGAAGAGATAGAAGGCTCTCCTGTCTTTGCCCATTGATAGATATGCCTGAAGTACCGAAACTCTCTCCCTTAGGGCTCTCTTTCCGTAAGCCGGTGAGGAGTGAGGGATCTACTGAGACTGAGCCATCTTCGCTAGCCGATCTGTCAGTTCTATAGGGTATGAAGCTCTTTCCTAGTATTGGGTTCAGGAATTCATGCTCGCAGGTAAAGAGACTAAAGAAACAAGAACAGAAACAGTCTCTTGAAAGAGGGGAGCATTTGCCCACTCTGTGGTACATGAGCTCCTCGTCCAACTTACTGTCTTCCGATTTCATATCAGTTACAAGCTTGTCATTTCAATCACTTGCTACCTTTAAAGGAAAGCAGTTCGCCCATTGAATCGATTAATCTAAGTCCCCTTCCTATAGAGTGAACGTGAAAGCCGGTCTATAGTCCACCATGCTAATGGAATGTCAGTGACACAAGTAGTAAATTCATTCGTTGACAGGAGCGAGCAGAAAGAGAGAGCGTAAAGAGGGTCTTATCATGAATATTGGCCTGCTTTCCTTTCTCCTGTTGCAGTAGACTACAGTCTTACCACTATAATATAAAATAGGTCCAAAAGCAGGAAGC